CTTCTCTCTTCTTTTATTGCCCTCCTGTCCTGTCGTCAATTGACAGTATGACTTAGGGCGCAATATAATTTAAGTGGTCAAATAATATTTTGGTAAAGCACCTTGAATCCACTGGAGAGTAAAGGATCTTGGATCCAACGCAGAACCCTTTGTGAAAGGAGAAAGACCAATGAAATCAAGTTTTAAGGTTGTAATTGAATGGTAAAGTTTGATTACCATTAACCTCCAGAATAGTTAACGAGTTTTTCGGTTTGATTCATCTCCTATTCATTTCCTAAAGGCGGCTCTCGGCCTGAGTTATATTAAGTTAAGGTGGATTAATTACCTATTAATTACCTATGGTATTTTTCTTATTACCTATTTTCTTTCTAGTGTTTTTTTATTTTCTAAAGGTGGCCGGGACCTATTATTTCTAGTTGATTTATGAATCAAGGTGGCCATAGGCCCCTATGGTCCAGTGGTTACGACCTCTCTCTTTCACGGAGAAAACGAGGGTTCAAGTCCCTCTGGGGGTATACCAAGACTCAAGACTATAGGAGTGGGATTTTCTATCAAGTGATCTATATTTGTCAAGTCCTTCTAATAGTCTACTCAGTGGGACTTTGTATTTTAGATCAAGTGATATGTATTTGTCAAATCTGCCTGGGAGACGAAAGGAAGTTGATTGTGGAACGTCTAAAATGAATTAGGCGTTGGGTCGATGCCCGAGTGGTTAATGGGGACGGACTGTAAATTCGTTGACAATATGTCTACGCTGGTTCAAATCCAGCTCGGCCCAACAATTTGTCAATCTACTATCAGATGGTAGAACACTCTTGTTCTTAAGAAATACCTGATACGAGAGAATAAAAAAGAATACAAAATTTCTGCTAGATCTCTTCTTATTTCCCTGGGATTGTAGTTCAATAGGCAAGAGCACCGCCCTGTCAAGGCGGACGTTGCGGGTTCGAGCCCCGTCAGTCCCGACGGATCCAATAAGTACATCAATTCGCCTCTCCATTTTCTGTGAAAGAAGGGACAGAGAGCATAATTGAAGGGGTTTCCCTTCTTTTTTTCAGGATTCTGTCGAAGAAAGAACAAACCCTAAACTAAAATGAAAATAACTAAAATAGTGAAGTTGATAGAATATTCCATCTTTTCTCCTGCAACTCATCTTTCTCATACTTCTTTGTCTTCCAAATCAATTTAGATCATTAAAATTTAGAACCTAATTCCTCTCTTTTTCCACTTCGCTTGTATTGTTTGTTGGAGTTTTGTAGTTCGGACGGGTGGTTAGATTTCGTTTCGTTTGATGGTTCTATAAGGAAGACCTAAGGTAGGTTATAGAAAAAAAAAGAAAAGAAAGAACAGAAAAGAAGGATAAATAAAGTAAAGGAATTTTTGATTGGTCCGGGAATCCAAGATTGGATTCGGTATGGATAAAAGATGTTCGTATGTTATACTATTCAATTCTCGACGACGAATTAATTTAATAGCTCAGATATTGTTATTCATGATATTGATCCGATTCAAGATAATCGATAGGTAATGCATTCATTGAATTGACAGGTGAAAGATTTATCATCTCTATGGGATTAAATCCCGAGTTATTGTGAAATAAAAAAAAACGATGAGATTATGGAAGTAAATATTCTTGCATTTATTGCTACTGCACTGTTCATTTTAGTTCCTACTGCTTTTCTACTTATAATTTACGTAAAAACAGTCAGTCAAAATGATTAACTTTAAATGAAACTTGACTTCTGAATTCTTATCAATAGTTGAAGAAATCAAATGAAAAGTATTCTATTTTTACGTCTTAAATGAAATCAACGGGCTATCGTCGGCGGTCTTCTATGAGATCCGAGAGTATGGTAAGTAAGAAAGAAATTTCTTACTTACCATACTCTCTATTAGTGTTATAGTAATTAGTGTTATAGTAGTGTATAAAATTGTTTCTAATAAAGTTGGTATACTATATTAGCTTCTATCTTCAATATATGTAGTTATTAATCCATATATGGAATTGACGTAGGACCCAATTCTATTTCTTTTGATACATCTATTTATTCCGATGAATCTGAAATAATTGTTTTACTGTTATAGAATCAATTTCTCCACTAGAATCCAATGGAATTTGGAAATGAAGATATTTTGATTTGAAAATGATTTCAATTCAAATCAAAAATGCGTTGCAGAACGATCTATAAAACAATTGATACCGTTTCATTCCTCAACTAAATTAGGAGTGCTTCTAAAGTCCACTTCTTCCCCATACTACGAGTGAAAGGGAAAATGTAAAGACTACCATTAAAGCAGCCCAAGCGAGACTTACTATATCCATGTGAATTATGTCCCTTATCTCTATGATAGAATTATTCCATTATTGCTCACTAATAATAGTAGAATGAATGGTCCAGAGTCAAAAGGGGATTCTGGCCGAACACTATTGATGAACCAATCAAATAAATCCATTTCAAAAATTCCTATATGATTTCTAATCGGGAAAGACTAAACACAAGTAAAATAAACAATAACACTACAAAGGAATGTTACTAATGGAACATCTAGTAATAAAATAAGAGGGTCCATTCCTTTTTTCTTGCCCTTCAAAGTAAAAATAGATCAATTGCTATTTATTACAATTTTTTCCTATTTGATCTAATACGTACCCTTTCCTGATTATTTCTCTGAAGGAGTTGTATCTCTCTGAAGGAGTTGAGAGATAGTATATTATACTCTTGACGAGGGGTTAAAAAAAAGATGAGATTTTTTTCACTTTTTCTATAAAAAAGTCAATTATCCATCTCAATCTAATAGTGATTGAATGCCTAAACACTCAGAGATTCTCGCGAGTCTATATATGTAGATTACAGTATAGAAAGAACTTCCCCAACCAGTAGTGAAATTATCTGCCGGCTATCCAATCAAGACCCAATCAGTAGACATTACATTAGTAGTAGAAAGGAGTCGGGAAATCTTGCTTCGACCATTATAATCTTTCTTTTCATTTTGGATTCAAAGATTTATTTACAAAATAACCAGAACGGATTTTAGGATCAACCAAGTATTCACAGTCCCCTTATTCTTTCTGTTCTGCTGGGTAAAATTTGGTTGAGTTATATCAGCCGAACAGAATAAGAGATTTCGATTCGTTTGTTGATGAGGCGGCACCCGGATTTGAACTGGGGAAAAAGGATTTGCAGTCCCCCGCCTTACCACTCGGCCATGCCGCCAAAACGATACACAATCGGATCAAAATTTCCCTTTTTGGGTTGGATTACTAAATTTTAGTTTATTGTACTTGCATCCCTTTTCTTTCTCATTTTTCTAAATTTAGAAAAATGAGAAAAGAAACCCTTTTTCCCCTTTTGCTTGTATTTGATCTACCCCTTCGATTGATTGTATAGTATCTCAAAACACACAATGCCAAAAAGCTTCCCCTCACTTTTCTATTGAAAAAGAAAATGTATATTTTCACTCAAAAAAACCAAAATTTATGACAAATGGGAACCATTAACTATTCGTTGACTGAGAATTCGTGAATGATTCTTGGATTTGAATCTAAAATTTGGTTTGCCTAATGACATAAGAAAATACAAATTGATACATACTTAATTGATTCTTTTGAATCAAAAATCATTCTCAATTTCCATTATAACAAAAAGGATAAGTATATGTAAACCCCAGAACGGAAATTGTTACACAGATACAAAATTGGCTATTTAGAGTATGTTGCCTATAAATAAAAAATAAAGGGAATTTTTTGGAACAAAAAAAGGCCCGGCTGGGTATTGACCGGGCCAGGCCAAAAGGGCACTTCGAACAAAATCAAAGCAAGAAGGTCTTCTTTCTTTATTTTTCTATTTGGATCTTTCGAGCATCTAAATGGAATTGCTAATTATATAATAACGATAAAGAATGTGAAAGAAATACTTTCTTTAATCCTTACTTGATGTGTAATGTAACATAGTAATTATCTTTTTCAATTGGGAGAGATGGCTGAGTGGACGAAAGCGGCGGATTGCTAATCCGTTGTACGAGTTATTCGTACCGAGGGTTCGAATCCCTCTCTTTCCGTTGATGACTTTCTATTTTTTTATTTCAAATTTAGCAAACCCCTGTTTATTTTTTTTCCTAGTGAAATGTGTGGAATAGCTAAAATAAAATATTAAGAAAATTGTAAAATCAAGCAAGAAAAACGAAATTTTTCTTTTATTCTTCACGTCCAGGATTGCGTCCTGGATCATTGGATAGGAATCCAAAGATGAAGAGAGAAACAAAGAATATTACTACTGTGTAAACGAAAAGTTTGAGAGTAAGCATTACACAACCTCCAAGATCATTTTTTGAAAAAGAAAAGCGAGAAAAGAAAAGATAATAGATCCTCCATTTTTATATCACATATCCTATTTTGACACCAAGAAATGAATTATAGAAATAGAAAAGAATGTTCAGAAATTCAAATGAAGTTGAAATTCTTCTTTAATAAGAGTCTTTGATTACCACAAATCACTTTCATACCAACAATTAGATATTGTAAGCGACCCTAAGCTAATAAGGTATTTCGCCGGAAAAAGGAGAAAAAGGATTAAAATCGGGAAATGGGGCGAGACGGATTTCTCGCGGCTATCCGAGAATTTCAATGTTTGAATTGAAGGTTCATACTGTCAGACTTATTTGATCTTATCAATTGTTATCATTTTTATCGAATAAATCATGAATTTTCTAGGATACTATTAAAGATCTTATCGAAAACTTACAGCAGCTTGCCAAACAAAGGCTAAAAGAAAAAAGAACAGGGGTATGACTGGCATAACATCTACGATTGGATTCAAAAAAGCATAGGCTTCGGGCAATTTGGCCAAGAAAAGACTACTCGGATAAAGGGCAGAATTAAGACAGATCAAACTAAAGATATTAAGCATAACAGACATTTTTTTTCGTCGAGATAATTGCATTTTGATTGAGTTATTGATATAAGGAAAAATGAAGAAAGTAAGGTAGACAAAAAAATCCTTCTTTTTCCACTCAATCAAAAATCCTCCAATTCTCAAAGGAGAATAGAAGAAATCATACTTTCATACAATATCTTAATTGAATTATATGTAATGATCAATAAATTCAGTTGAATTCTAGATATACACATGTCAAAATTCTAGCAACGAATCTATAATCAATTCTATAAAGGAGAAAGATTTTATATCGATAGTTGGACTGGAATTGACGAACACTTAATACCAATATTATTCTTTATTAGTGTCCAATAAAAATAGAAATGGGGCGTAGCCAAGCGGTAAGGCAACGGGTTTTGGTCCCGCTATTCGGAGGTTCGAATCCTTCCGTCCCAGAGCATATCCCTTGTATCCGAATACTTCTTTTTTGTTCAACAAGGTTCTGTTTCAAGGTCTAATATTGGATAGAATATGATTCCTCTTTCTTTTTTGATTTTGAATGATTCTTTTCGGAATCATATCTGAATTTTTCACAAACTGAACTAAATCGAGTTCAAATTACATGCAAAAGTAACTAAACCCTTTTGTGATCCAGATAAAGATAAGATGGGACATAGATCTGTAGAAAGATTACTGAACCTCAGGTTAAACAAAATATGAAAATACATATAAAAGAGGAAGTGCTTAGCCTATAGGTATGTATTGTTATCCTATTTCAGTGACAAAAATTCCATTTTTGTGAAAAATCATTTGTATCCCTAAAATATTAAAATTTAAATATTTAACAATGATATTTCTTTTGGTTGTTCGATCTATTTTTATTATTTGCTTTACATCATTGACAATTCCATTCCAAAAGAAACAGAAAATTCTTTTTCTTATGATAATCAAATGGAGTCTTTATTGTAAAACTTGACTCAAATAATGATGTAGAAGTATAGAAGTAAGAAACTTTTTCAAGTATAAAGATTTGTAATGATTCTTTATGGATTGAATCTTTGGGAAGTTTTGGGAAGTTGGAATGGGTCAGTCTATCTTATTGAGTCACTTGAAGAGGCAGAGTCAAATAGAATTTCTTTATTCGTGTGATTTCTGTTAGTTATGTTATTTCTATATTTAGATTTCTGGATATTTCTGTTAGACATTTTTTGAGATAGAGATTTATAGAAAAAGTTCCATTAATACAAAAAAGCCGGGGTCTTGCTAATCTTTCTTCAGAAAAATATTTCTTATCTATGTAGATAAGAAAAAATATAAATGACTGTGTCTCTGTACCGACTGAACCAATGACTATTCATGATTCCATAATTGAATCAATTCCATACTGGTTCCAAATTAGAGGAATGTTATGGTAAAACTTCGTTTAAAACGATGTGGTAGAAAGCAACGTGCGACTTGAAGGACACGATCCGGTGTGGATTCTTATTCTTACATCCACCATTTTATATAGGAATGAAGGTGCTCTTGGCTCGACGTCGTTTTTCTATTTTACTAGAACCCTTCTTTTTTTTATTGGGTTGTAATGTAAATAGTTCGTGATGGAGCTCGAGTAGAAAGTATTGATTAATTTCTCAGGGGCAACGATCTAGGGTTAATGCCAATCAATAAATTGGAACAACTTCGTAAGTATATCTTCGATATAGAAATCGAAAGGATCCGATTCGAGCAAATTTTCAATTAAAAAAAATTTGTTGGAACGGCTAAAACTTTTTTGATCCACAGTGTATCGCGCACGAATCAACCATCGGTATGATTCTTTGATAGAAAGAAATCACAAAAGGGGTATGTTGCTACCATTTTGAAAGGATTAAGAAGCACCGAAGTAATGTCTAAACCCAATGATTTAAAACCAAGATAAAGGATCCCAGAACAAGGAAACACCACTTCAATTGTCTCACGGATCCAAATAAAGAATCCAAATATATTTGAAATGAGACGAAAAAAGGGGGGGTTAAAGACCACTCAAAAAAAAAAAAAAAATTCATTTCTTTAATATTTAATATATTTGAGAATTATTGAACTTGAGTTATGAGTACAAATGATTTTTTTTTTCAGGAAGGAAGCTAAAAAAAAAAAAAAAAAAATGACTATGAGTTAAATTATAGACTAATTTATTTTACGGATTCCTTTCCTATTTATTCTAATTTTATCCATAGACAAAACTTCGAATCATTTTTTATCGAGCCGTACGAGGAGAAAACTTCTTATACGGTTCTAGGGGGGGGGGTTCTTTTTCATCTACATCTATCCCGATGAGCCGTCTATCGAATCGTTGCAATTGATGTTCGATCTCGAAGAGAAGGAAGAGATCTTCGGAAAGTAGGTTTTTATGATCCTATCAAGAATCAAACTTATTTAAACGTTCCCGCTATTCTCTATTTCCTTGAAAAAGGCGCTCAGCCTACAGGAACTGTTCAGGATATTTTAAAAAAGGCAGAGGTTTTTAAGGAACTTTGCCCTAATCAAACGAAATTCAATTAAATTAAGGAAATAAAAACTAAGGATAGGATAGTGATTTCTATATCATTTTGGATATCTTTTCTATACTATGTTTTTTTATTTCCTT